CGGATAATCTTGGTCCTATTGAAAATACTAGTGAAAGTGAAGATCCGAATAGAAAAGGTAGGGCTAAAAACATTCATAGTTGGGGGGGTTGTGACAATTCTAGTTACAGTAATGTCAATCATTTATTTGGCGTCAAAGACATTCGGAATTTCATCTCGGATGATACTTTTTTAGTTAGGGATAGTAATGGAGACAGTTTTTCTATCTATTTTGATATTGAAAATCAGATTTGTGAGATTGAGAACGATCATTCTTTTCTGAGTGAACTAGAAAGTTCTTTTTCTAGTTATCGCAATTTTAGTTATATGAATAATGGATCTACGAGTAAAGATTCCTTATACAATCATTACATGTATGATACTCAATCTAGTTGGAATAATCACATTACTAGTTGCATTGACAGTTATCTTCAGTCTCAAATCTGCATTGATACCTCTATTGTAAGTGATAGTAGTGACAGTTACATTTCCGGGTACGTTTTTGATAAACGTAGAACTAGTAGTGAAAGCGAGAGGTCCAGTATACGAACCCACGCGAAGAGTAGTGATTTAACTATAACAGAAACAGAAAGCTCTAATGATCTCGATGCAACTCAAAAATACAAGCATTTGTGGGTTCAATGCGAAACTTGTTATGGATTAAATTATAAGAAATTTTTGAAATCAAAAATGAATATTTGTGAACAATGTGGATATCATTTGAAAATGAGTAGTTCAGAAAGAATTGAAGTTTTGATCGACCCTGGTACTTGGGATCCTATGGATGAAGACATGGTCTCTCTGGATCCCATTGGATTTCATTCGGAGGAGGAGCCTTATAAAGATCGTATTGATTCTTATCAAAGAAAGACAGGATTAACTGAGGCTGTTCAAACAGGCGTAGGTCAACTAAATGGTATTCCCATAGCAATTGGAGTTATGGATTTTCAGTTTATGGGGGGTAGTATGGGATCCGTAGTCGGGGAGAAAATCACCCGTTTGATTGAGTACGCTACCAATCAATTTCTACCTCTTATTATAGTGTGTGCTTCGGGGGGGGCGCGCATGCAAGAAGGAAGTTTGAGCTTGATGCAAATGGCTAAAATATCGTCTGCCTTATATGATTATCAATCAAATAAAAAATATGATTATCAATCAAATAAAAAGTTATTGTATGTATCAATCCTTACATCGCCTACTACCGGTGGGGTAACAGCTAGTTTTGGTATGTTGGGAGATATCATTATTGCTGAACCAAATTCCTACATTGCATTTGCGGGTAAAAGAGTAATTGAACAAACATTGAATAAAACAGTACCCGAAGGTTCACAAGAGGCTGAATATTTATTACAGAAGGGCTTATTCGACCTAATCGTACCACGTAATCTTTTAAAAAGCGTTCTGAATGAGTTATTTAAGTTCCACGCCTTCTTTCCTTTGAATTCCAATTCAATCGAGTAGAGTGCACTAAGTTCAATTATTTTATTTGTAGCAAACAAGCGGATAACTCTTTTTTTTTACCTAGATTCCCGATTACTAATTAAGATTAAGAAGTCTCTATCATCATCAACAAGATAAAAGCACGAGTTCTTCCTTTTGTGAATTTAGGCAAATAAAACGAATTTCGTCTTACGTATATAATCCAATTCAAATATAAAAAAGATAGATATACAGTTTTGTATCTTTCTCCATCTCCCGAAAATCCCATTTCATTAAAAATCCCGGTTGTGTCGCATTCTAAAAAATCTTTCGATAATTTGTAAGAAACTCTTTCTTTATTACTTTATTAAATTAGAAGACAAGAACAAAACACAAAGAAATGAAGAAAAATAATAAAGTTGATTATCATACTTCATGTAGATAGATGAATAAGTCCATTCATTTAATTCTACATTCCATGGACTTATTTTATCACTTAGATATGTAGATACTTATATATCGAATAAGAATTTTCAAATTGAATTAATTAATAATAACTACGAATTTATAATAATTACAATTCTTAATTATAATCAATATAAATATAAAATATGATATTTAATAAAAAAAATAGGTGCAAATAGTAAATCGAGGTACCCCATTTTATGACAACTTTCAATTTTCCCTCTATTTTTGTGCCTTTAGTAGGCCTAGTATTTCCGGCAATTGCAATGGCTTCTTTATTTCTTCATGTTCAAAAAAACAAGATTGTTTAGATCTGAGGGGACCAACCTCATCCGTTTTTTTTTGAAACTTAGACTTGTAGCATAACACAGATATTTATTTCGGGAAATATGGTATAACATGTGATTTCTGCCGAACATAAAGGAAAAAGCTCTTATGCCTGCAGAAAATGATCTATGGGTAAATGAATTCTAGCTAGTTTCAAATAGATCAGGATCGCCGGATGCCTAAAATGTAAAGTTGGTGGATCTATATGTATATCAATAATGTATATTGGGATCCTATGAAGGGTATGTTATTATTTTAGATCTAACCAATTTGATGAATTACTCCTAAAGGTTCCCATCAAACTAGTGCTAGTTCCCATCAAACTAGTGCTAGTTGATGAAAGTTCCTTCGGAAACAAAATAAAGTAAAGTCAAAATCATTTGGGGTATTCTCTCAATTCCAATAAAATGCAATCGGATCAAGTATGAGTTGGCGATCAGAACATATATGGATAGAACTTATAACGGGGTCTCGAAAACTAAGTAATTTTTGCTGGGCTCTTATCGTTTTTTTAGGTTCATTAGGATTCTTATTGGTTGGAACTTCCAGTTATCTTGGTAGAAATTTGATATCTTTTGTTCCGTCTCAGCAAATCATTTTTTTTCCGCAAGGGATCGTGATGTCTTTCTACGGGATCGCGGGTCTCTTTATTAGTTCCTATTTGTGGTGCACAATTTCCTGGAATGTAGGTAGTGGTTATGATCGATTCGATAGAAGGGAAGGAAAAGTGTGTATTTTTCGTTGGGGATTTCCTGGAAAAAATCGTCGTATATTCCTCCGATTCCTTATAAAAGATATTCAATCCGTTAGAATAGAAGTTAAAGAGGGTATTTATGCTCGTCGTGTCCTTTATATGGACATCAGAGGCCGTGGGGCTATTCCGTTGACCCGTACTGATGAGAATTTGACTCCACGAGAAATTGAACAAAAAGCTGCGGAATTGGCCTATTTCTTGCGCGTACCAATTGAAGTCTTTTGAGAAAAGGAACTGGTCTGAAAAACGAATGCTTTCTCAGCAGGAGGGAAAAAATGCAAGAATCCTCTTTTTTTTTATAACATAACTTAACTGAAGTTTCGTCAGAACGTTCAGTCCAGCCAAAGTCGACGTATATGGAACAACCATAAAACAAAACCACTTTTTTTGTGGTTTTTTATGCGTATCCAAATCCATACAACTCAATTGAAACAAGTAAGAAATTGAACTACTAGATTCAATCCATTTCATATATCAAACGATTTCGAAAGAAAGAAATTGCTCTTTTTTTTTTTAAAGTTCAATATTTGTTGGAAGTGATACTTTAGATGCAGATAAATCATATCTTGTCAATTATTTCCTTTTTGTTTTGTCAATCGACCCTTTATTTTATCCTTTCGTTTGTGTTCTTTACTAACCAATAATGGGTTTTCTTAATAATGATAACTGGCCCACCTCTGTCTTGTTTTTCCGCTCATTTTTTTGATCATCACAATATCTTTCTCTCAATTATTCTATTCTTGGCTATGAGGAATCATTGGAATTTTTTCGAAATATTGGATATTTTGATAGAAAAGGAGTTCTTTCGTCTCAAAATCTCAATAATATTCATATTCATTCCTTAAAGTTAAAGAAAGTACTTCTTTCGGTCATTCATCAAAAGGAAACACTTGTTTGGAATTTGATGAATTGAGATATCTGGAAACAATATTTTGGATTATTTCTTCATTTTGAATTCGAAGTCGAGCCGTCGAGCCTTAGTCTATTTCTGTATTCTTTCTAGATTCAAACAAAATCACAAATAAAATAGATTCATAGATTTGATACCTTGTCTAGAACTCATGTTTGAAAGAAATATTCGATCACATAGAGTCGACAAACGAAGTGGGTTAATTAAAAATTCACAGGTGATAAATGGCAAAAAAGAAAGCCTTCACTCCTCTTTTGTATCTTGCATCTATAGTATTTTTGCACTGGTGGATTTCTCTCTCATTTACTAAAAGTATGGAATCTTGGGTTACTAATTGGTCGAATGCTGGTCAATCCGAAATTTTTTTGAATGATATTCAAGAAAAAAGTATTCTAGAAAAGTTCATAGAATTAGAGGAAATCCTCTTTTTGGACGAAATGATCAAAGAATATTCGGAGACACATCTACAAAAGCTTCCTATAGGAATCCACAAAGAAACGATCCAATTAATCAAGATACATAATGAGGGTCGTATCCATACGATTTTGCACTTCTCAACAAATATAATCTGTTTTATTATTCTAAGCGGTTATTCTATTTTAGGGAATGAAGAACTTGTTATTCTTAACTCTTGGGCTCAGGAATTCCTATCTAATTTAAGTGATACAGTCAAAGCTTTTTTGATTCTTTTATTAACCGATTTATGTATCGGATTTCATTCACCCCACGGTTGGGAACTAATGATTGGTTCTGTCTACAAAGATTTTGGGTTTGTTCATAATGATCAAATTATATCTGGTCTTGTTTCCACTTTTCCAGTTATTCTCGATACTATTTTAAAATATTTGATTTTCCGTTATTTAAATCGTGTATCTCCGTCACTTGTAGTTATTTATCATTCAATGAATGATTGATAAATGATCTACCGATATTAATCTAATCCAATTAGAATGTTTCTTACTTTGTAGTTCTACATAAACATTAAAAACTTCCTATCCGGAGGATTTTCATCGTTTTCATCCTATCGTTTTCATCCTATCGTATTCCAGTAAAATAATTCCGGTAAATAGCAGAATCGTGGATAGGGAACTATACTAGCGACCTACCCCATTTATTGTAGAAATTTTCGGATCAATGATTAGACCATGCAAACTAGAAATACTTTTTTTTGGATAAAGGAACAGATTACTCGATCTATTTCCGTATCGCTCATGATATATATCATAACTCGGACATCCATTTCAAGTGCATATCCCATTTTTGCGCAGCAGGGTTATGAAAATCCACGAGAAGCGACTGGGCGTATTGTATGTGCTAATTGCCATTTAGCTAGTAAGCCCGTGGATATTGAGGTTCCACAAGCAGTACTTCCTGATACTGTATTTGAAGCAGTTGTTCGAATTCCTTATGATAAGCAAGTGAAACAAGTTCTTGCTAATGGTAAGAGGGGGGGTTTGAATGTGGGGGCTGTTCTTATTTTACCGGAGGGGTTTGAATTAGCTCCTTCCGATCGTATTTCTCCCGAGATGAAAGAAAAGATAGGCAATTTGTCTTTTCAGAGCTATCGCCCTAATAAAAAAAATATTCTTGTGATAGGGCCTGTCCCCGGTCAGAAATATAGTGAAATTGCCTTTCCTATTCTTTCCCCCGACCCCACTACTAAGAAAGATGTTCACTTCTTAAAATATCCTATATACGTAGGGGGGAATAGGGGAAGGGGTCAGATTTATCCCGACGGAAGCAAGAGTAACAATACAGTTTATAATGCTACAGGAGCGGGCGTAGTAAGTAAAATCATACGAAAAGAAAAAGGGGGATATGAAATAACCATAACAGATCCCTCGGGTGGACGTCAAGTGGTTGATATTATCCCCCCAGGACCAGAACTTCTTGTTTCAGAGGGTGAATCCATCAAATTTGATCAACCATTAACGAGTAATCCTAATGTGGGTGGATTTGGTCAGGGAGATGCAGAAATAGTACTGCAAGATCCATTACGTGTCCAAGGTCTTTTGTTCTTCTTGGCATCTGTTATTTTGGCACAAATCTTTTTGGTTCTTAAAAAGAAACAGTTCGAGAAGGTTCAATTGGCTGAAATGAATTTCTAGACTCGCGGATTTATCGACATCAGGTTCGTAAAAAGAACAAAATTTTTGTTGTCAATTATTTATGTATGATCAAAAAAAATCAATTCTGAAAAACCTTTGCTCTTTTTCTACGAGCTCGGGGAATCCCTTGTACCGCATTCCTAGTCATGTCATAATTAGGTAGATTTTTGTTTGAAGAAGACTATTTTAGTTGACTTTATGACTTTACCACCTCTTTCTTTGTTTTTTGTAGCCAAATTGAATTGGTACGACTATGTTACTATTGCCAGAGTTCAATGTCATAAAATGTATCAATTTTATTCTATTTCAAATAGAATAAATTGGGATAGATATTAGTATAAGTAAGCGGGTAATAGAACGAACTATAAATGCGGGGAACATATAATTATATGAGGCTTTTTTTGTCTTCCTAGTCTTCGACCCAAGAAATCTTCGACCCAAGACAAGAAAGGGGTGTAGAAAATTCCCTTTCTTGGGTCGAAAGAGTAATGATTTTCGATCCTGTTCGTCAAAAATTCCTAGTCTTGGTTTCGGTTTTCCAGATGTATCAGAACTTTTTTTTCGATTTATTACGTACAATAAAGTAATGGACAAACAAAAAATAAAACTTATTCAATGAACTTATAAAAAAGTGCAATTTTTCTGAGATATTAAAATAAATAGGGTAAGAGTATAATATAGAAAGTATTTGTACGAGATCTAATCTACAGAAATATATATATATATAATCCAGGAAATTGAGAAATTGAGCAATTCCCCCTTGTTATAACTTGGCAAGTACCCATAGATACTATCAAGATCAAGGAAGAAATGTTCTGAATCAATCAATGAAGTTCATTTTTTCAAAAGCATCATAAAAAAAATAGAATGGAGTTTTTTGAAACAACAGAAAAAGAAATCCACTTTGTCATTTAGACGAAAGAAAGACCCTGCTTCTTAAGAACAAGAACCCAACGGGCCCTTTCCCCTCGAATCAGACAAAGAAAGAAGGGAATCCCGTTGAGTTCCTACGCTTTCATGTCTACAACTCAATTCATCCGATTACTATTACTATTACTATTACTATAGGGATGAACCTAATCCGGAATATGAACCATAAAAGAAAATACCTATTAAACCGATCACAAGAATACCAGTTACAGTACCTATTATCCAAAGAGGAATCCTTCCAGTAGTATCGGCCATTTACTCCACTTCCCTCCAATTTCATCAAGTGGTCATGCTAGAGACATAAACAGTCGTGGATAATTATGAGATGAGATCCTTCCGAATGGGCTAAGAAAATGTCTAGAATTCTTATTTATTTTCTTTCGTTTTCCTAATTGAAGAAATAATTGGAAAATAAAACAGCAAGTACAAAAATGAGTAATAACCCCCAGTAGAGGCTGGTACGATTCAATTCAACATTTTGTTCGTTCGGGTTTGATTGTGTCATAGCTCTATAATTCGGGATTAGGTTTATCGTTGGATGAACTGCATTGCTGATATTGACCCCAAAAAAAAGACGGTAGGTACAGCTAGGCCGTGAACAGCCAACCA